AAATAATAAAATTATGGCATACTATTATCATGTGTATATAAATACCCATATTGACATCCAATATAAAAGTACAGCATGGTGCCTATGTTCGAAATTAATCCCTTATCATTAATTTAATAACAAATAACTGACACCACTCAATTATTCATTTTCTCAACTCTTTCTTTATTTCAACTCTTAATTAAAAAATAATAAAATTATGGCATACTATTATCATGTGTATATAAATACCCATATTGACATCCAATATAAAAGTATAATAACATCCCACTACTAACTTGTATTAATAGAATATCTACCAATTCCATTTTTTTTTCTTAATTACTAAAAATGGAATTGGTAGATATTCATAATTTATTCATTTTTACAATCTAATTATTATTAGTACAATATATAATATAAACGTGGTTGAAACAGATATTGCCTTATGATATGTTATTCTATTTAAATAAATATATATATATAATATAAAATCATTTATTGATATATAATATGCCAGTTCATACATATCAATAAATGATTTACTTATTCTTCTCTCTTTATCCCTGTGTCAAATAAAATTTATATACTGTATAAGCCAAATATCTTAAGATAGGTTATTATATTGAGTTAAATACTGGCTTTCTTAAATAAATTAATTATATATTCATATATTCATCTATTTTCAAATAATTATTATATTAAATTAAACCAAAAATTAAACAAACTTTTTAGTTAATGAAATAATAAAATTATGGCATACTATTATCATGTGTATATAAATACCCATATTGACATCCAATATAAAAGTATAATAACATCCCACTACTAACTTGTATATACTCATCTATTTTCAAATAATTATTATATTAAATTAAACCAAAAATTAAACAAACTTTTTAGTTAATGAAACAAACTTTTAGTATACACACCTAAACAATAATCCATTATACAAAAATATAATAAACCAATTTTAACAAATTTTCATTTTGAATAAAAAGTATAAA